CGAGGACTCTTGAATACAGTTGTACGCCGCCCCTAGGACATATATAATGATAGCCTCCAGCGTATATTCACCAAACTGCGCAATAGTACTATTATAAATATCTTGAGGAATGTATTTATACAAATATGATTTTGCGCTTATAAGATCCTTTCTTATCAATAGTCTGATTAACCTTAAATATACTACTTTCCTCGAATTTATTAGTTAGATCTTCAATCCTCTTCTGGAACTTTTTTATATATGCTTTTTGATTCTATATCCCTATACAATTGATCCCAAAACTCATTAATTCCACTCTCTAATAAACTGGCAGATAATCCTCTCGTTTTATTCATTCAGTTCTTTATATAACTAAGAAAGACCTTAGATTTCTATTTTTTTCTTTATCTTATATTAACTCTGATGACTTTCCTCGTCTCTTCTTTTTTTCCCCTAAAGAGTGGCAGTACTTGTAAGTGCATTTTTCCCCAAGACGCTGGTCCCCTTCGGTCAAGTTGCTTGTGCCTGCTGTTACCTACCGTAGGACCTCCGTCCCCGAAGCGAAGAAAGAGGAGCAGGAACAACAGGGTGTCCCCCCCCCCGGCCCAGTAGTTCCGCAACTACTACCGTGGTTGTTGCCAACGGGGATCCCCCATTCCGAAAGGTTACTGGGCCGGCCGTTAGGCCCAAAGTTGTATGCCACTGCTATGGTACCGATAGATGAACTACTTCAGCGCCGTTATCGGACATTGCAGGCTGAGCACCTATTTCTCGTATATCGCTCCACACCGAGAAAAGCACCCCCTCCAGCAACAACAAGAATGGAACCATAGGCTCCTATGCTGGGAACATTTCGGAGTATAGGTCTAACCACCTCAGCTCTCCGTTTCTGGCATGCTATAGTTATTAAAGTCTCTCGACGACGGGAATGGGAGATTACCGGTAAGCCAGATGCTCCGCGAACCATATTCCACTTTAAGGCATTTCGTTGCACTTAAATCACCCTCGTGAAGAGGCGCACTCCGATACCATTGATGTCCAATAGCTTTGATAGTAATGGCTGGATCTACTACTACCTCGTCCATTGAGTATAACAGAGCAAATGATGGTATAGCAATGAACATCAGGATGATACTAGGAAATATGGTCCGAAGAATCTCGATAGTAGTTCCATGAACAATCCTTTGCGGGATTGGATTTTTTTGATAGTGGAAATGCCATAAAGCGCGAACCAAGATCCGTAATACGAAAACCAAAATAAGAATGAGGAAGAAAAAGATATCATGATGTAAGTCCATTATTCCTTGCATCATAGGTGTTGCTGCGTCTTGAAATCCTAATTGCCATGGTTCCGCAGCATCACAATGAGCAATTTCTATACCCAGGGTATCCTGAAAGGCTTCACTATCTCTTCCTTTTTTATTTAAATCATCTAACAAGTTCTCAAGCCCCGGGTGGTCTTCAAAAATACCATTAGAAGAACCCTGAGTGCCGGATGATGGAAAACTATAATCGTTAAAAGTAGTCGTCGTGGATTGACTCGGAACTATAGAACTGGAGTTCAAACTACTTTCATCAAAGCTAAAGATGCGTCGAAACATATTTTGATTGAGAAATAAACCTCTTCTCCAGACAGAAAGATCCTGTACGAGTTGTTAATATAGGTAGAACTTTTCGTGGTTGTTGACCAACGGAAAACATGGGAATTGTACCTAACTGACTTACTTTCGAATCTCACCTATCTACCTTCTATGACCTAATCTAGAATCCTAATAGGTAGAACGAATTCTACACTTTCTTCTCTAATGCATCTCCAGTGATTAGGCGGGGACAGGATTCGAACCTGCAATCTTCAGATCATGAGCCTGATGAGTTGACCATATTCCTCTACCCCGCGCCATCTCCCCTTTTCCTACCACCCTATCTTCTTTGACACTTCCTAGCTAGCCACCGTTACGATAGCATGTGTTAAGAATATAGTCATTGAAGGGTTCAGTTATAGATTCGACTGCGACTTTCTTTCGTTTCACAGCCGAACTTTGATTCTCTTACGATTTTGGATTAGGATATTTGTGACTCGTACGATTAAATAGGAGGATTATATTATATAAGCAAAAAGAAATCGACTTTCAGTTTAAGAGCAGATCGACTATCAAGTCAAGAAGGAAGAAGTAAACTCCCTAGCTACTCAATCCCTCACAAATCACTAGAAGAAAGTCTAAACACAATGCGAGAGCAAGCCCTTCTCATGCAAGACCCCATTCCCACATACACTACTACAGAACAGGAAGAATAACGCACAAGAAAGATGATTTGGAGCCCCAACGACAAAGGGAATTTTCGGGGAATAGCCCGGGAGTGAAATGCAAATAAGATCAGAAAGGCCATCATTATCATTCCTATATTAATATAATCTACCTTCAAATACAACTATAAATCTATGATCGCTAAACCCTACGCCCCATTCAATTTAGGCTGCCTCTAATACCGCATTTCCTGGTAGTATAACTCCTATGCTGCATACTATAATAAAGGATGCCAGTACTAATGCCATTGTTTTTACCTTTTCCCCTTTGGGATTGGATGATGGTAGTAGCTTCAGTGGATCGAAACTCTCTTTTTCATTGTCCGCTATACTTTCATGTATCCTACTGGGGCATTGGAAAGCGTCTCCCATCTCCTTATTGGAGCATATCCCCTGTACGGTCTCGCGCATCCACTCCGGATTCAATAGAGTTTCTGTTGTTGGATCTGGAAGTAGCGCCCACCATGCAGTGCACCCTATAACTAAAGGAAGGGACAGCTTTAAAGTAAAAAGTGTACATTTTTTAATGAAGTCATCATCCAAAAAGATATCAAAAGCATCGAAAAAGAGATCTTCTTGCTCTGGTTGAATTTTCCCCCGGCTCCAATCCTTAACAAGTACTTGGAGGCCTTTTAACACGTAGGGGCTTTCTGTGCCTTTAATAATTATATCATTGATCATTGATAAGAGTTTTTTAGGGTCGTTAATTTCACCTTGTATAGAATGGGCTAGTTCCTTCCAAGTATGCCCACTCGGAAGAGTACACCCTAAATTTTGAAAATACAGTAAGACTACCTTTTCGAAAGCATCCTGCATCTCACCCGGAGTAAAGCCCAACTCTTCCAAGGTTGGCGGAAAAGGGTGTATAATAACATTCGCATTTTTGCATATAAGAAAAAGAGAAGCGGGGGCAAAAATACGATAAGTAGATACATAATGATATATTCGAGTGTGATCAGACAACCAAAAATCAAATCAAGTAAAAAGTAGACTTCAAGCAACCTGAATAATCTATTTAATAGATAGTACTGAGGTACCTGTATTTTCTCCCTTACTGTTAGTACGCTAGAGTTGGAGCTTCGTACCGGCTACTTGAACGAATACCAATCCCAGCCGTTGCCGGCGTGACCCGAAGGTTCAGCTTTCTCTGGGGCGTCTGGACGGTGGATTTACATCGTTCAAGAACAGATAGTTCACTCTAAACTCAAGTATTAACTATTTACTTCTCTTATTAATTCTTGTTGAGTTACCGGAACGAGAAAGAGATACGAACGAGTGCAGGGAGTTGTAGTTATGAGCTAAGAGAACTGAACAAACGAGGGCTGACCTATAAGAGGGAGGTTAGCCCGAAGAGCAGTGAAGACACTAACGTTCGAAGCCAGGGAAGTTAAAGAAAAAGAGCTAACGACTGAACATGTAGAAACAGGATGTGTTAAGCATATGGCTAACTCTTATTATTAACTTCACTTATTAACTGTTAAGACTTAAATTAAGTTATGAAATTTATATAATAAGTAAAGATAGGATTATTCTGTTTAAGCATATCTTTCATCTGCTTTTTCTCTATGAGCAGCTGTTTTTCGATTAAATCCGCATATGCTATCGTTTCGATTTCATTATGTTTGCCAATGAAGTGAAAACATAGTCGCCTTTCAAGCTCCATCTGTCGCTGGTGGTCGACCATAAGCGGCTGCTTCACCTCATCATCCCCTAGCGGGTCGGTTCGGTTCGCTTCACGAACTTCGGAGACCTCCTGTCCATCTCCGAGTGCGGCCTTTCTTTTTTCTAAATTACTACCTATCAAATCTTCTATTTGTTTTTCCAAGGCGGAAGGTTCTTCGGGCGGTACGCTCTCTATTGAGCTTGACGCGCCGATGCCCGCCTCGCTTTCCTTTCCATGCCTTTCGTCCCCTTCCTCTCCCAGCGGACTACCCACCTGGGCCTGGGTTGAGGAGGTGGGGGATTCTGCCCCCGCGGGATCCTGCATGTGCCCCCCCAGGCCCGAAACCACACAAAGAAGAATCATTACGGGACCGAGACATTCCCAACCCACAAGCCGAAAAAGAGCGCGAAGGCCAGTCTGTAAGAGGGCACTCTGGATCTTCAGGAAACTAAAACCCAACAAATCGAAATAGAAATAAAGACAGAACATAACCGGTGTAAGGATAATCAAAGAAATGATTAAGTGGCGAAATGCAGATTTAAGAAAAAAAGACATGTAATGACCCCGAAAATTGAATTTCATTACAAATTTTCTATTGATGGAGAAAGAGATTATTACCTTAGAGCTTGTCTGTTCCTTGACGCGGAAACTTACGGAGAACACATCTCACTGAAACCGAACCCAATCCTCTCATCTGAACTCTGAAACCAATCTTCTGAGTGCTTAAAAAAAAAGATATCAAAAATGGAAAATTCCTCTCTTTGATGATAATTTTCGTATTAACTTATACGTATAAGTGGATTTTCCTTCTAATCTATAGCGGGTGGTCCACATAGACATTTTTTTTCATTTCTTTTCTTTTAGTCACAGGAGAATGCCGCTTTAATACAACCAATTGTGACTTTATATATGCAATTAGCGCAATTGGAAAGAGAACACTGAACACTAAAAAAATCTCGACAAAAGCCTTCGGGCCCTGACGTGAACGAAGCTCCAATGAGTCGCTCCTCGCTGGAATGAGGGCCGGACCGTCCATTCAAGTACTCACTACCTACGCAATAACTGATCCTCGGACGGAGCCATACCTGTGTTACCAAAACTTGCTAGCCGACACCGGCTACCGCAAAGGGTTCAGTTGGTGGGTTGAAATCTCGTCACTTCTTTTGAAAGTCAAAAACGGAGTTTGGTTGCTCGTTCTAGTGCTGAAGCAGAGTACAGGGCGGCGGACACGGAAGAGCTAGTTCATAGGGCTCGTGCAGTCATGGGACCGACGGTGAAAAGCTCGGGATGATGATGGGGCTAGCTTTCCTGCTTCTGTGCTTGCTATTAAGAATATGGCATACCAACGATTAACTTACTTGCTTACATGATGGAAAGGACGACAAAAGAAAGATCCATTTTCTAGGAAAAAAGCCAGCCGGTTGGGCCAAGAAAGGCATGGGAGAAAGATGCACAAACAACGCGGAACACACACTGAAACTTAGCACTTTTTCGGTAATAGAATGGAGCCCAGAGGTTCGGGGAATCTAAGCTAAGTTAGTCAGATGAATCACAACAAACGTCTTCAGCCATCACTTTACTTAAGTAAATATAATAAGCGGATCTTCCAGCAATTGAAAGAGTCCCCCAAGCCAAGGCAAAGATCAAGAGCTGGGGCAGGCTAGGACTATTCTCTTATTTGAGTTGCTTTCGATGGCAGACTAGGAAAGAAGGAAAGCCAGCTAGATAAAGGGCTAGAGCAGGCCAGGGTAAAGGCCCTAATATGATATTTCCATTGTTAATGTTAAGTTTCTCATTTTAGAGTGCTTCTAATAGAATATCTATAGGTCTATCATCTTCTCCTAATAGCCGCCTAGTTCTAATAATAGTAGGGCTAACTAGAGATCTTTCCTTGGCCAGATAGAGATAGATAGGAATTAAACAGTAATACCTTTCCTTTAATAACATGCTAACGAGCGTAATAGCTAAAGAAGGGCATAAGGAATAAGTTTCATACCGAGCATACGAGGCATACCTGTAAGACCTTGGCTAAGAGGCCTAACGTGGCTACTTCTTTTTTCTATCCTAGCGTGTCTAACGGTCTAAACGAGCTAAACGGTCCAAACGAAGCAGTTTCAGATGCATTTCTAGTCCTATTTTAAGGCACATAAGCCCATGGAGTTCTAATGCCAGTTCCCAGCGATCCAGTTAGAGGAGTGGCAGTTGTGGGAATTTCAGTATTTTCTTTTTTTTTCAATAGACCCAGTATCCATATTTGTATAAGTTCAAATAGAGAGATTCCCAGTTTCATTCAAGTATGAGCTTAAAGTCAAGAAAAGAAAGAATTGAATAAAGCAGTTAAGAAACAAACAATAACAACTGTAACAACTATAACTTATGAGACGTAGCTAATGCTGTTTGATCACCGTCACGAGATTTGTTTGCAGCTACTATAGCTAATCAATTTCCTGCTTTCATTTTTTTAAAAAAGTTTGGTAGGGGCTGCCAAGCTTGACTAATCTAATAGGGGTATCCGCATAAGGATCGATGGATCAATGAAATAGTTTCGATATTGGTTGGTCGGAAGTGCCTCGTTCCTTCCACTTGATCGCCAGTTGGTTCATAGAAATACATAGAGTATGTAATGAAATAATAAGGGTCAAAAGCACTTCCATCCCCCACGGAACCGGTTTCCTTTGCTTTGCTACCAACCGATCCTTTCTTCTCCTTCAAAAACCATGTGCTTCTCGATATTCTATCCAGCAAGGGTCTTAGCCCCCCCCCTCGCTATTCTCCACCCTCTGAGCTTACTTTTGCCTCTCTCTAGCCAAAACAACAACCAACGGCCTTTAAGCCAAGCCCATGGAGCAGCTTCACCTTCTATCCTCCGCAGGCGTCAAAAAGAAATACTAAGTGCAACATTCCTACAGTCTTACTCCCTTCAACGCTACCATATCATAAATCTTCCACATTAGACCAAAGCTTTCTTGTCTGCCCGCCTGAGAACATGAGGGCGGAGTGGCATTCGAGTAAGCAGGTTGATAGTGGCAAATTCATTCATTCAATGACTTAGTTGATATCTCGCAAACGAGCTTTGAAACTACCGGTTGGGTAGTTTATGTATTTCCTGTTGAACAGAAAAGCAGAAGCGAACTACTTGTTTAACGCGGGCAGGCAGGTCGAACAAAGTACTTGTCAGCTCCTGGAAGAGAAGCTTCGACCTCGGCCAGTTTGACTGAATCTACTTGATTTTCTACTTGAATTGGAACAAATACTGTTTACGAGAGGAATCCGTTTTGTTTTAGGTCGGAAGGAGCAGCGGAACTTCCAGACGACGTATCAAACAGCCGGCAAAGAAAGTGTGATAAGGAGTCGGGTTGACTAGCCGGTTAGAGTCGTAGATGATAAGAAGGCTGGTTTTAGCTGGGAAGTGGTGGAGTAAGGAGTTTCAGCAGAACTGCTATCCAAAGAAGACCCAGAAAAGAAGTTTGGGAAGCAGTCCAGGATACTATTTCGCTAAGCCGGCCAGTGCCAACTAGTTCTGTTACAGTAACCGGTGGTAGTCTTTGATAGA